AATAGAGTGCCTGATTCAAAAGGATTATCTTGATAGGGTAAATCATGCTAAATAGCCTCTATTATATTTAATAGAATTAAACTATCTCTTTTAATATCAAAAATTAATGTACATCATATACTTAAATATAAAAAGATAAGCTAATAAAGCTATTGGGTTCATACCCCATTTATAAAGGTTTTAATCCTTTTCTTTTTAATAAATTTTAAATATTGAAAATTATTATTTTATAGAATATTATTAATTAGAATTATTATTACTATTTCAACTTTTTCATGACTTAATATATGAATTGGATTAGAAATTAATATACTATCGATTATCCCATTAATAAATTATTCGAAAAATATATTTATATCTGAGTCATCTCTTAAATATTTCATTATTCAAGCAATAGCATCATCACTTTTACTCTTTAGAATTTTATTAATAATAATTTATACCATAAATAATAAAATTATACTATTGATAAATTCTGCCTTATTAATAAAAATTGGATCAGCTCCATTCCATTTTTGATTTCCTGAAGTTATCGAAGGTCAATTATGATCTATATGTTTTAATTTATTTACTATCCAAAAGATTTCCCCATTCATATTATTAAATTATAACATAAATTCACCTTATTTCTTTTCAATGATTATTATTTTAAATATACTAGTAAGAGCTTTAATAGGATTAAATCAAATTAGATTACGAAAAATTTTAACCTTTTCTTCAATTAATCATATTGGATGAATAATTTCTTCAATAATATTTTTAAAAATAATTTGAATCATATATTTATTAATTTATATTTTTACCTTAATAAATATAATTTATTTATTAAATAACTTTAATATTTATTATATCAAACAATTAATCAAAATTAACTTACCTTTAAATTTTAAATTAATTATAATAATAAATTTTTTTAGAATAGGAGGATTACCCCCATTTATTGGATTTTTACCAAAATGATTAACTATTCAAATTATAATTAACAACAATTTTACTTTATTAATGTCTATAATAGTAATTTTAACTTTATTTACTCTATTCTATTATACTCGAACAATAATAACAAGATTAATAATATTTAAGCCTTTAAATTATAATAACTTTTATATAAATAATTGAATTATTTATATTAACATATTAAATATATTATTATTACCAATAATAACATTTATTTTTATAACCTAAGGATTTAAGTTAAATAAACTTATAGCCTTCAAAGCTAAAAATAAAGATCCCTTTAAGCCTTAAAGCCTTAGAAATATTCACCTTTAAACTTGCAATTTAAAATCATTTTTTGACTATAAGACTTGATAAAAGAATTAATATTCGTTAATAAATTTACAATTTATCGCTTTAACCTCAGCCATTTTATCGAATAAATGGCTATTTTCCACTAATCATAAAGATATTGGTACATTATACTTTATTTTTGGAGCTTGATCTGGAATAGTAGGAACTTCACTTAGAATATTAATTCGAGCTGAATTAGGAGCTCCAGGCTCACTAATTGGCGATGATCAAATTTACAATGTAGTAGTAACAGCTCATGCATTTATTATAATTTTTTTTATAGTAATACCAATTGTAATTGGAGGATTTGGAAATTGATTAGTTCCCTTAATATTAGGTGCTCCAGATATAGCTTTCCCTCGAATAAATAATATAAGATTTTGATTGCTCCCCCCTTCATTAACATTATTATTATTTAGAAGAATTGTAGAAAGAGGGGCTGGAACTGGATGAACAGTTTATCCCCCCCTATCATCTAATATTGCTCATAGAGGATCTTCTGTTGATCTCGCAATTTTTAGGCTTCATTTAGCTGGAATTTCTTCAATTTTAGGAGCTGTAAATTTTATTTCCACTATTATTAATATACGTTCAATTGGAATATCATTCGATCGAATACCCTTATTCGTTTGATCTGTTAATATTACAGCTATTTTATTATTATTATCATTACCAGTTTTAGCAGGAGCTATTACAATACTTTTAACAGACCGAAATTTAAATACTTCTTTTTTTGATCCGGCTGGGGGTGGAGACCCGATTCTCTATCAACATTTATTTTGATTTTTTGGGCATCCTGAAGTATACATTTTAATTTTACCCGGATTTGGATTAATTTCACATATTATTAGACAAGAAAGAGGAAAAAAGGAAGCATTTGGGACATTAGGAATAATTTATGCTATATTAGCTATTGGATTATTAGGATTTATTGTTTGAGCACATCATATATTTACTATTGGAATAGATGTTGATACTCGAGCTTATTTCACTTCAGCCACAATAATTATTGCTGTTCCAACAGGAATCAAAATTTTTAGATGACTCGCGACTCTCCATGGAACTCAAATTAATTACTCCCCTTCAATTCTTTGAGCATTAGGATTTGTATTTTTATTTACAGTAGGAGGATTAACAGGAGTAGTTTTGGCTAACTCTTCAATTGATATTGTTCTACATGACACTTATTATGTAGTAGCTCATTTTCATTATGTTTTATCTATAGGAGCCGTATTTGCAATTATAGCAGGAATTGTTCATTGATTCCCCTTATTCACTGGATTAACTCTAAATAATAAAATATTAAAAATTCAATTTTTCTCTATATTCATTGGAGTTAACATTACATTTTTTCCACAACATTTTTTAGGATTAGCTGGTATACCCCGTCGTTATTCTGATTATCCTGATGCTTACACCTCTTGAAACTTAATTTCTAGAGTAGGTTCAATTATCTCTATAATTAGAATTTTATTTTTTTTATTCATTGTATGAGAAGGATTAATTTCTAATCGAAAAAGATTATCAACATTAAATTTAAATTCTTCTATTGAATGATTTCAACTATTACCCCCTGCTGAACATAGTTACTCTGAATTACCTATATTAACTAATTTCTAATATGGCAGAATAGTGCAATGGATTTAAACCCCATTTATAAAGATATCTTTTTTTAGATGTCAACATGAAGCACTTTAATACTTCAAGATAGAGCATCCCCATTAATAGAACAATTAATATTTTTCCATGATCATACATTAATAATTTTAATTATAATTACTGTATTAGTAGGTTACATTTTAATTAGAATTTTTTTTAATAAATTTAACTATCGATTTTTATTAGAAGGTCAAACAATTGAAATCATTTGAACTTTAATACCAGCGATTATTTTAATTTTTATTGCTCTTCCTTCATTACGCTTATTATACTTATTAGATGAAATTAATAATCCTTCTATTACAATTAAAACAATTGGACATCAATGATATTGATCTTATGAATATTCTGATTTTTCAAATATTGAATTTGATGCTTATATAATCCCTATTAATGAAATAAACATATACAATTTTCGACTTTTAGATGTTGATAATCGAGTTGTTATCCCATTTAATTCGCAAATTCGATTATTAGTCACTTCCAGTGATGTAATTCATTCATGAACAATTCCATCAATAAATATCAAAATTGATGCTACTCCAGGCCGTTTAAATCAAGTTAATATATTTACAAATCGAACGGGAATTTTCTTTGGTCAATGTTCAGAAATTTGTGGAGCAAATCATAGATTTATACCTATTGTTTTAGAAAGAATTTCTCCTAATATTTTTATAAATTGAATTTCTAAGATATAATAAATTTCATTAGATGGCTGAAAGTAAGCACTGGTCTCTTAAACCATCAAATAGTACTTAACGATTACTTCTAATGAAAAATTTAGTTAAAAATATAACATTAGTTTGTCAAACTAAAATTATTTAATAAAATAATTTTTAATTCCCCAAATATCCCCTATAAATTGATTAATTTTATTTATTTTATTTATCATTATCTTTATAATTTTTAATTCATTAAATTATTTTAATTTTTTGTATCCCCCAAAAAATAATAATTTAAATAAAATTAAAAAATATATTAATTGAAAATGATAACAAATTTATTTTCATCTTTTGACCCCTCTACAATTTTTAATTTGTCAATAAATTGGTTAAGAACAGTGTTAGGATTTATATTTATTCCTTTTAGTTTTTGATTAATTCCTTCACGATTAAATTATTTATGAATTAGTATTATTAAAACTTTACATAATGAATTTAAAATTTTAATCAATTCACCTTATAAAGGAACTACTTTAATTTTTATCTCATTATTTTCAATCATTTTATTTAATAATTTTTTAGGATTATTTCCTTATATTTTTACAAGATCTAGACATTTAATTATAACTTTAAGACTTAGATTACCTTTATGATTATCTTTTATATTATTTGGCTGAATTAATAATACAACCCATATATTTGCCCATTTAGTTCCTCAAGGTGCCCCTAATATTTTACTACCTTTTATAGTATGTATTGAAAGAATTAGAAATATTATTCGACCGGGAACTTTAGCAGTTCGTCTTACAGCTAATATAATTGCTGGCCATTTACTACTTACATTATTAGGAAATACTGGTCCTTCAATAAATTTAATTATAATTAATTTATTAATTCTTATTCAAATCTTACTATTAATATTAGAGTCAGCAGTTGCAATAATTCAATCATATGTTTTCACTGTTTTAAGAACTCTTTATTCTAGAGAAGTTATTTATGCAATCCCATAAAAATCATCCTTTTCATCTTGTTGATGTTAGACCTTGACCTTTATTAGGTGCTCTTAGTGCAATAATTATAATAATTGGTTTAATCAAATGATTTCATATATACGAAATTAATTTATTCTTAATTGGTTCAATTAATACAATAATAATTATATACCAATGATGACGAGATATTGTCCGAGAAGGAACTTTTCAGGGTCTTCATACTTACACAGTTACAATAGGTTTACGATGAGGAATAATTTTATTTATTACTTCAGAAGTATTCTTTTTTATTTCCTTTTTTTGAGGATTTTTCCATAGAAGATTAACCCCTAATATTGAATTAGGAATAATTTGACCCCCTAAGGGTATTACTCCATTTAATCCTATACAAATTCCATTATTAAATACAATAATTTTATTAACTTCTGGATTAACTGTAACTTGAACTCATCATAGTCTTATTGAAAATAATTATAATCAATCTACACATGGATTAATTTTAACAGTTTTATTAGGAATTTATTTTAGAATTCTTCAGGGATACGAGTATATTGAAGCTCCATTTTGTATCGCAGATGCTATTTATGGATCCTCATTTTTTATAGCAACAGGATTTCATGGTATTCACGTAATCATCGGAACAACATTTTTATTAATTTGTTTAATTCGTCATGTTAATAATCATTTTTCTTCAATTCATCATTTTGGATTTGAAGCAGCAGCATGATATTGACATTTTGTTGATGTAGTATGATTATTTTTATATATTTCTATTTATTGATGAGGTAGATATTTATATAGTATAACTATTATAATTGATTTCCAATCAATTGATCTAAAAGAATTAGTATAAGTAATCATTATATTATCAATAATAATCATATTCTTATTAGTTTTATCTTTTATTATTATATTATTATCATCAATTATTTCAAAAAAAACTTTTATAGATCGAGAAAAAAATAGTCCTTTCGAGTGTGGATTTGATCCAAAAAACTCTGCTCGTTTACCTTTTTCTCTTCATTTTTTCTTAATTGCTATTATTTTTTTAATTTTTGATGTAGAACTAACTTTATTAATTCCATTTATTTTAACTATCAAAATATTAAATTTTTTTTATTTTTTTATCTTATTTTTAAGATTTATTATTATTTTATTAAGAGGACTTTATCATGAATGAAATCAAGGAGCATTAAATTGAATTAATTAGGATAATAGTTAAATATAACATTTAATTTGCATTTAAAAAGTATTGAAAAATTCAATTTATCTTAAATAAGAAACAATAATTTGTATTTAGTTTCGACCTAAAATTAGTCATAATGACCTTATTTAATTGAAACCAAATAGAGGTAAGTCATTGTTAATGATTAAATTGAATTTAAATTCCAATTAAAGAAATAAGTTATTCAAGAAAGAACTTCTAATTCATTTCTTTAACGATGAAATTTCGTTAGTATTTCTAATTTATATAGTTTAAAAAAAACATTACATTTTCATTGTAAAATTAGAATTATAAACTTATAAATATCTAAAGATTTAAATAATCACCTTAGTTGCTTCAAAACTATACTCTTATTGAGCTATTTAAATATAATAATAAAAATAAAAAGATTATTCAAAAAATAATTAATATCAAATAAATTTTATAATTATTATTAAATAAAATCTGGGAATAACTTGAATAATATTTATAATTTTTATATAAATTTTGACTCCCAAAATACTCAATTCAACCTTGATCCATATTTTTATAAATTTTATTTCTAAGATATAAAATAATTCTGTTAAGATAAATTGATATAATAGGCATATTTCATATTGAAGAAAAAAATAAAGAATATCTCAATCTATTTAAAGATTTAATTTTATAACTTAATTTTATTTTAGATAAATTGTATCCTATTAACCCCCCAATTAATGTTACTAATAAAGCTATTAATTTTATAATAAAAGGTAAACAAATAAAATAAGGAATTTTAATAATTAATCATATTAACATTCTTCCCCCTAAATTAATTATTAAAACTAATAATAATATACTTTTTAATATAATAAATCTTGATTCTAATAATCTATTTAAACTTAAAAAATTCAAATTTCCTATTATTCTATAATACATTAATCGTATTGTATATCTTATCGTTAATCCAGTTGAAATTATAAATAAAATATAAATAAATATATTAATATATCTTATACTTATAAATTCTAAAATTAAATCTTTTGAATAAAATCCAGCTAAAAAAGGAAACCCGCATAAAGATAAATTTGAAATATTAAAAATTACACATGTAATAGGTATTTGAATTACTAAATTCCCTATAAATCGAATATCTTGACAATTTATTAAAGTATGAATTATATTTCCAGCACATATAAATAATGTTGCTTTAAATAATGCGTGTGTTAATAAATGATAAAAAGCTAAATTAATATCTCCTAAAGATAAGATCCTTATTATTAACCCTAATTGACTTAATGTTGATAAAGCAATAATTTTTTTTAAATCATACTCATAATTAGCTCCTAACCCAGCCATAAATATTGTTATAACTCCAATTAATAATAAAATAAATAATAAGGATATTCTAAAGCTATTAAAAAATCGAATGATTAAATAAATACCAGCAGTAACTAAAGTTGAAGAATGAACTAAAGAAGAGACAGGAGTAGGAGCTGCTATTGCAGCAGGCAATCACGAGGAAAAAGGAATTTGAGCTCTTTTTGTTATTGAAGCTAAAATAATTATTAATGAAATAATTTTTATAGAAAAATCATCTTTTATAAATTCTAAATAATAAATAAAATTTCAACTTCCATAATTTAATATTCATGAAATAGATATCAATAAAAGAACATCCCCAATTCGATTAGTTATTGCTGTAATTATTCCAGCATTAGCTGATTTAACATTTTGGTAGTAAATTACTAAACAATAAGAAACTAACCCAAGCCCATCTCAACCTAATAAAATTCTAAGTAAATTAGGTCTAATAATTATTAACATCATAGATATAACAAATAAAAAAATAATTATGATAAATCGATTTAAAGAAAAATCTCCCAATATATACTCCTTACTATAATATATAATTATAGAAGAAATAAATAATACAAATCTTATAAATATTATAGATATTCAATCAAATAATAATACTATTTCAAATGAATTATAATTTAATGAAAATAATTCTAATTCAATAAAAATAGTGTAATCTATGTATATAAACATTACCCTTATTATAAATAATATAATTCTTAAAAATAAAAACAAAATAAAATAAATAATACAAATTGAAATTATCTAAAGTAACTTTATACAACTTTGATTCCACAAATCAATATTTTAATTAAACTATTTAAATTAAATATAAATAAATAAATCACCCTTTAAAAATAATAAATTTAATGGTAATCAATGTAACAATAATAATAAATACTCTCGAATAGACCCAATTGAAAATGAAAATAAACCAGAATAAAATTTTCCATGTTGACTATAAGAATACAAAAATAAAGAATACCCAGCTCTAAAAAAAGATATAATTATCAATATAATTATTATAATTTTTCTTCATCTAATTAAAGATCTTAATAATATAATTTCACTTAATAAATTTAAAGAAGGAGGAGCTGCTATATTAGAAGCTCTTAATAAAAATCATCATAAACTTATTCTAGGTATTAAATTAATTAAACCTTTATTAATAAATAATCTTCGACTCATTATCCGTTCATAAGAAATATTCGCAAGACAAAACATCCCTGATGAACATAAACCATGAGCTACTATTATTCTAATTGAACCAATTAAACCTCAATAATTTATAGTTAAAATTCCCCCAATAACTAACCTTATATGTGACACAGAAGAATAAGCAATTAAAGATTTTATATCTATTTGACGTAAACAAACTAAAGAAATTAAACAACCTCCCAATATTCTAATTATTATAAAATAATTATTAAAAAATAAACCAATATTTTGAAATAATGTCATCAATCGAATTATCCCGTAACCGCCTAATTTTAATATAACTCCAGCTAAAATTATAGAACCTCTAATAGGAGCCTCAACATGTGCTTTAGGCAACCATAAATGAAATAAATATATAGGAAATTTAACTAAAAATACAATATTAAGTCTTAAATACAAATATAAGTTATTATAATTTATCAGCCTTAATAAATAAAAATTTAATCTATTATTATTTTTAAAAATATAAAAAATTCCTACTAATATAGGTAAAGAGGCTAATAAAGTATAAAATAATAAATAAAGTCCTGCTTGAATACGCTCTGGCTGATATCCTCATCCCAAAATTAATAATAAAGTTGGAATTAATCTTATTTCAAAAAATAAATAAAATATAAATAAATTTATACATGAAAAAGTTAAAATTAAAACCAATAATAAAATATTAATCAATAATAAAAATAAATTTTTATTATACCTATTTTTAATTTTCAATCTAGCTAAAATTATCAAAGAACAAATTCAAATTCTTAATAAAACTAATAATAATCTTACTAGATCTACCCCTAAAAAAAATCTAATTAAAGAATAATAATCTATTCAATTAAAAATAAGAATAAGTCAAATTATTATATAAAAATAAATTAATTGATTAAATCAAAATATTTTAAAATTTAAAGGAATTATAAAAATTAACAACATTACTAATTTTATCATAATATATTAAATCTTTGAAGATAATCATTACCATGAGTTCGAATAATAGAAACTAAGATAGACAATCCTAAAACGCCCTCTCTTACTACTATAATTATAAAAATTATTAAAAAATATAGTTCATAATTAAACTTTAATAGTATAAAAAATAAACCTAAAAATAAAGATATCATTACAAATTCTAATCTTAATAATATTATTAAAAAATGATTACATATAATACAAAAAACAATTAACCCCGCAAAATATATAATAATAAAAATTACGCTAATCAAAATAAGTTTTAATAATTTAATAAAAATATTGATTTTGTAAATCAAAAATAAGGACTACTTTTAAAACTTCAGAAAAAAATCAAATTTATCATTAATCTCCAAAATTAATATTTTTTTTAAACTATTTTCTGTATCACAATTATTTTAATTATTATAATTAATTTTTGTATTACATTTATTTTCATAAAACACCCAATTTCATTAGGATTAATTTTATTACTACAAACAATCTTAACTTCTATATTAATAAATTCATTAATTATAAATGCATGATTTTCATATATCATATTATTAATCATAATTGGAGGATTATTAATTTTATTTATCTATATAACAAGATTAATAGCTAATGAAAAATTTAAATTTAACCCTTTAATTTTATTTATAAATTTAGGTTATTTATTAATTATTATAATAATTTATTTTATTGATAAATTCAATTATACCCTATTAGTTAACTCAACTTCTATATTTATATATAATTTAAATATAAATTTTAATAAGTTTTTAATATCTAACTCAATAATCATATTAATTATAATTATTTATTTACTCATAGTAATGATTGCAGTAGTAAAAATTTCTAGTTTTAAATCAGGCCCTTTACGACAAAAATTTTAATGAAAATACCAATTCGATTAATATCACCTGTTACTAAAATTATTAATAATTCATTAATTGATCTCCCATCTCCTTCAAATATCTCAATTTGATGAAATTTTGGAAGACTATTAGGTCTATGCTTAATAATTCAAATTATTACAGGAATTTTTTTAGCAATACACTACACAGCCAATATTGAAATAGCTTTTAATAGAGTTATTCACATTTGTCGTGATGTAAATAATGGTTGATTAATTCGTACACTCCATGCTAATGGAGCAAGATTTTTTTTTATTTGTATTTATATTCACATTGGACGAGGAATATACTATAATTCATATAATTTAATTCATACTTGACTAATTGGAGTAATCATTTTATTTATTACAATAGCAACAGCCTTTTTAGGTTATGTCCTTCCTTGAGGTCAAATATCATTTTGAGGAGCTACAGTTATTACTAATTTATTATCAGCTATTCCTTACCTAGGAACATCAATTGTTCAATGATTATGAGGAGGTTTTGCAGTAGACAATGCAACACTTACGCGATTTTTTACATTACATTTTATATTACCTTTTATTATCACAGCATTAATTATAATTCATTTATTATTTTTACATCAAACAGGATCAAATAACCCTTTAGGTACAAATAGAAATATTGATAAAATTCCATTCCACCCATATTTTTCATACAAAGATATTCAAGGATATTTAGTAATAATTTTTTTATTATTATTTATTACAATAACAAACCCCTATATACTAGGAGACCCTGATAATTTTATTCCAGCTAATCCTTTATCAACCCCGATTCATATTCAACCAGAATGATATTTTTTATTTGCTTATGCTATTTTACGTTCAATTCCGAATAAATTAGGGGGAGTAATTGCTCTAGTTATATCAATTGCTATTTTAATAATTTTACCCTTTACAAATAAGATAAATATACAAAGATCTCAATTTTACCCAATAAATAAAATTTTATTTTGATCATTATTATCAATAATTATTTTATTAACATGAATTGGAGCTCGACCAGTAGAAGACCCTTATATTATTACAGGTCAAATTCTTACTATTTTATACTTTTTCTATTATATTATTAATCCAATAATATTTAATATTTGAGATAAAATTATTTTTAATTAATTAATGAACTTGTATAAGTATATATTTTGAAAATATAAAAAAGAGTGATAACCTCTATTAATTTTTACTAAATAAAATTAACTATAATATATAAATATAAAAATATAATATTACCCCAAAATATAATAAACATAAATTAAATGAAATTGGTAAAAACCTTTTTCAAGCTAAATACATTAATTTATCATAACGATAACGAGGTAAAGTTCCCCGAACTCAAATTCAAAAAAAAGATATTAATACTAATTTAATAAAAAATCTTAAAGATCAAATATTTCCCCCTAAAAAAATTATTACACATAATATACTTATAAATAAAATAGAAGCATATTCAGCTAAAAAAATTAAAGCAAATCCCCCTCCTCTATATTCAATATTAAATCCTGACACTAATTCTGATTCCCCTTCAGCAAAATCAAAAGGAGTTCGATTAGTTTCGGCCAATGAAGAAATAATTCATATTAAACATAAAGGAAAAGTAAAAACAATCAATCATAAATAATTTTGAATTTTATAAAAATCCATAATTTTTAATCTCAAAATTAAAAATAAAAAAGAAACTAAAATTAAAAATAAACTTACTTCATAAGAAATAGTTTGAGCTACTGATCGCAATCTTCCTAATAAAGAATAGTTAGAATTAGAAGACCATCCAGCAATTATTAATGTATATACTCTTAATCTTGAACAACAAAGAAAAAATATAATTCTTAAATTAAATATAAATATTAATCTAAAAATTGGAATACATAATCACAATACTAAAGCTAAAAATAAATTTAAAATAGGAGAAAAATAATATAAATTAATATTTGATATTAAAGGATATATATTCTCCTTTCTAAATAATTTAATAGCATCTGAAAAAGGTTGAATAATTCCTATAAATCCAACTTTATTTGGACCTTTACGAATTTGAATATACCCTAAAACCTTACGCTCTAACAAAGTTAAAAAAGCTACACCTACTAATACAGTAATAATTAAAATAATTATACTAATTCAACATAATAAAATATCTATATAAAACAAGTATTATTTGTATAAATATACATAATTAAATTCTAAATTTAATGCACTATTCTGCCAAAATAATGATTCTTATAAAATAATTTTTATTAATATTTGGTCCTTTCGTACTAAAATATTAAACTTTATTAAAGATAGAAACCAACCTGGCTCACGCCGGTCTAAACTCAGATCATGTAAAATTTTAAAGGTCGAACAGACCTAATCATTTAGCTACTTCACCAAACTTTTATTTTAATCCAACATCGAGGTCGCAATCTCTTTTTTCGATTTGAACTCTTTAAAAGAATTACGCTGTTATCCCTTAGGTAATTTAATCTTACAATCATAAAAATGGATCAATAATTCATAAATTAATGTTATAATATAAAAAAAGTTAATAAAATTTTTCCATCACCCCAATAAAATACTTAATCTATTAAATTTAAAATATAAAAAAAATTAAATAATTAAATATAAAACTCTAAAGGGTCTTCTCGTCTTTTAATTAAATTTAAGCTTTTTAACTTAAAAATAAAATTCTAATTAAATAAAATAGAGACAGTAATTTTCTCGTCAAATCATTCATACAAGCTTTCAATTAAAAAACTAATTATTATGCTACCTTTGTACAGTCAAAATACTGCAGCCATTTAAATACTCAGTGGGCAGATTAGACTTTAAATTATAATCAAAAAGACATGTTTTTATTAAACAGGCGAAAAATTAATTGCCGAATTCCTTTATTTTACATTTTATTAATAAAATATTTAACAAATTAATTATACTAATTTTATCATTATTCCATTTAAATTATTATTTTATACAAAAATTAAATAAAAAATATAAAATATAAGTAAATCTAATTTTTAATTAAATTAATTATAACATAATATAAAAGTTAAAAAATTCTATTCCTACTTTTCTTATTATAAATCATTATTTATATAAATATTTAATTTAGCTTATCCCAAATTAAATAAGTCAAAAAATTTTAATAAAATATATAAATATATTCCATTAAATTAATCACTAAAATTAAATTTTTTTCTTTAATAACTAGATATATTAAAACTCGAATAACATTTAATTTCAATTAATTTATTAATATTATTTATTTTACAATAAAAAAAATAAACTAATATCTCTTTTTAATTCGAGATAACTCATTAATTAGTTATTATTTAATAAACCCTGATACACAAGGTACTAAAAATATTATTCTTTTATTAATTTTAAAAATTTCTATTACTATACTAATTAACTATAATAATAATAATTTTTTCAATTTAATTAATAAACTTAAATATAATTTTATAAAAATACTAAAATAACCAATTAAATTCAAATTAAATTGATTTAACAAATTTCTTTTTAATGTAAATAAAAAACTTAACAAGCTCTAATTTGTACTTCTAGATACACTTTCCAGTAAATCTACTTTGTTACGACTTATTTCATTTTAAATGAAAGCGACGGGCAATATGTACATATTTTAGAGCTAAATCATATTTTTAATAAAAATATTACTATCAAATCCAATTTACTTACTATTTTCAATAATAAACCTATAACTAAAGTTAATGTAATCCATTGATTCTTAATTATTCGCTACATCTTGATTTGATTTTATTTTTAATTTAAAATTCTAAATGTTTAATTTCTTATAAAAAATTTAACTACAACGATATATAAACTTATAAATTAAGTAATTTTATTCGTGGAATATCAATTTATACCAACAGATTCCTCTGAAAAGACTAAAATACCGCCAAAATCTTTAAATTTAGAGAAATTAACTGTTATTAATCTAATATTTATTTACATTTTAATAATAGGGTATCTAATCCTAGTTTTTTATAAAATTTAATAAATAACTTAATTAAATAAGAATATTAATTTTTAAAATTTTACTTAATAAAAAATAATTTTAACTTGATAAAATAAATTTATTACAATATTAAAAATTATTAAATGCTTAATTTGTATAACCGCAACTGCTGGCACAAATTTTGTTTAAACTATTATATATTCCTAATTCTAAGTTTCCTTAATAATTAATATTAATTACTACAACCAAAATATTTAATATAAAATTTATATGTAATATATACATAAATTAATAAATTAAGCTAGAATAAAACTTTTATTAAAATACATTTTAATTAAATTAAGTATATACTAACATATTCTATAAAACAAAATATTTCAATAAATATTTTAAAATATAAATTACTTTCATAAATAAAATTGCAAAATAAATAAAATTAATCCTATATTTAACATAAGTAAATTAATTGATTTGTAAATGAATAAAATCAAATCATAAATTAATAAATTAAGCTAGAATAAAACTTTAATTAAAATACATTTTAATTAAATTAAGTATATACTAACATGTTCTATAAAACAAAATATTTCAATAAATATTTTAAAATATAAATTACTTTCATAAATAAAATTCCAAGATAAATAAAATTAACCCTATATTTAACATAAGTAAATTAATTGATTTGTAAATGAATAAAATCAAATCAATTCTTAATGACAATCATAAATAAAATTCCAAGATAAATAAAATTAATCCTATATTTAACATAAATAAATTAATTGATTTGTAGATAAATGTAATAAAATCAATTATGACTTTAACAAAATTCTATCCAGCTAGAATAAAACTTTATTTAAAACATTTTTAAATTAAACTATTTAAATATTATCATTAAATAGCGCATAAAAATTTAATCATTTTTCTATATAAATTACACTTTTTATTAAATTTTTTTTATTCCCCTATTTACATCATACACGTGTACGCGTATATATATATATAAATAACACAATATTCATATTAATATATATATAAATTAAACTTTGTTTATGATTAATTTACAGAAAAAAAAAGTAAAACTCAATTCCAAAATTTTGTAATTTTCCGCATAAACCCGCTCAATTTTTAACTTTTTAGGTCAAAAAATTATACTCAATGGAAAAGAGGTATTTAATTAAATTTTGTTAACCAAATGTAAATATTGAGCACAATTTTTAAAAAATTCCGCCTTAAAAATAGCCAAGTTCATAATTAAATAAGTTACTTGCTTCATAAAATCAATCAATAAATAATTAGATTATATGGTAATATTTAATTTAAAAATTAATTTATAAGTTATAAAATTAAGCACATTTTTTTTAAAACCATTAAAAATTGGATTAATTATAATTAGTTTATTATTCTTTCAAATACTATAATTTATTAACATATTTATTAAATCAAACAAATTATTTTATTTATAATAATTATACTAGAGAAAATTAACCTATAATAAATTTAGTAATAATTTTATGTATATATATATATAATAATTTAATGTATTAATAATTATTAATTTATAATATATTAGTAAGTATTTAGATGTTATATAATATAAATTTATAATTATACTATATATATTAATATTTATAGATATATTAAATCATTATATGTTAATTGAATTATAAAATTTATAAATAATTAAGTAAATTTAGACATTTATTTTAAATTATAATTTAATAAAATTCATTTAAAATTATTATTCATTTCTAAATTATTATATGATTTTTCTTTTTCAAATAAATTTATTGAATCCTATTAAGAACATAAACATGTTAATAATTATATGAAAGTTATTAATCTTTTTGTAAATTTTAATTATATTATAAGATTTTATTAGATTATTTATTAAATTTTACTTGAGGCAGAAAAAAAATTATACTTATTGGATTATAAATTTAGTTAGTCCTATATTTTAAATCAAGATCAAGACTGCTTAATTTTGGGGCATGTCCAAAATTTATAAAATTTATCTAAAATTTTCAAAAATTTTTTAATTTTTTTTTATATAATTTTATAACTATATTTCTTTATTAATAATTATTTAATAAAAAAAAGTTATAAATAAAGTTTT